GCAATGGAATGTTTCGAGTGTCCCCATGACTTGAGAAAATGATCTTGTCGCTATCAGTATAAAGGATCTTTCCCTCGTGTTCGGCTATCGCGGAAACCCCCGAATCGAGAGCCACTTGGCGTTCCAACCCAGTTCCAACAATGCACTTCTCGGACCGAGAAAGCGGAACTGCTTGACGTTGCATATTTGAACTCATTAAAGCCCGATTCGCATCATTGTGCTCGATAAAAGGAATGAGGGAAGCTCCAATCGAAAAATATTGGAAGGGAAAAATGCTTCGAAGATGAATCTGTTCCCATGCGATAGTCAGGTATTCTTGACGGTATCGAGCTGGAACAACCTGTTCTTCCTGAATGCCCGGATTCAACGCCAAAGAAGTTCCTGTGGATACCATAGAGTATTCATCTCTAGTTGATGATAAATAAACCACCCGCGCCTCGTTGGATCTTTCAGAAATTTCAAAAAATGGGCTTTCTAGAGACCCCCCGTGGCCAATCCTAGCATGAATCGCTAAGGATCCAATAAGTCCAACATTGATTCCTTCAGACGTGTCAATTGGGCAAATACGTCCATAGTGACTAGGGTGGATATCTCGTATCCGAAAACTGGCCGTTCGCGCTGTCAATCCTCCAGGCCCCAAATAACTCAATTTTCGCCCATGAACGATTTGTGTCAATGGATTAGTTCGATCCAAAACATGAGATAAGGGATGGAGGCCGAAAAACGATTCATAAGTGGTTGTTAATGGAGTTGAAGTTACCAAATTATGAGGAGTCGGTATAAATTTATGCCTAATTGCTCCACAGAGAGTTCCTCGAACCGCATGTTCTAAACGAACCAGAGCCAAGCCGAATTGATCTTGTAAGAGATCCGCTACAGAACGAATACGTTTATTTTTCAAGTGATTCATATCGTCAAGTATACCCATTCCAAATTTCATTCCGATCAAATGATCCGCAGCTGCCAATACATCTCGGGGTAACAAAAATGTATTGTTCTGAGGTATATCAAGATTCAGTCTCTGATTCATATTTCGTCGACCAATCTTTCCTAACTCACATCTTTGTTGAAAAAATTTCTTTTGTAATTCCTTACATAAAGACTCGGACTCAGAAAATAACGGATCACCACCTACACAAGCAAATTGTTGATAAAATTCCAAAATGGCATTTTCTTTTGACCCGATCGTTTTTTTCTCCTTATCATTCGGGAAAGACAAGAAAATTTCAGGATAGCAAACATTATCTAGAATTTCTCTTAGATTCGAACCCATAGCTGATGATGGAACTAGAATGGATATTTTTTGTTTCCTACTCACACGAGCCCATATCCTTGCTTTTCTATCAATCTCTAATTCTGATCTTCCTCCCCAATCCGATATTATGGTGCCGGTATAGATAGAAATTCCCTTAGGGTCCAACTCTGAACGGTAATAAATACCGGGGCTTTGCAATATTTGATTGATCACAATTCTGTATATTCCATTGACTATAGAGGTGCCCAGGGAATTCATTAGAGGAATGTTTCCAATCAATATGGTTTGCTGTTGCATATTCCTACCGGTTTTCCAAATTAATCCCGCAGGTACATATAATTCAGAAGAATATGTGAGTGATTCATACACAGCATCTCTTTCTTTTATCAAAGGTTCTACCAATTGATATGTTTCCACAAAGAATTGAAATTCAGTTTCTTGATCGGGATCTTCTATTTTTGGAAACTTATAAAGTTCTTCCAGCAAGCCCTGATCAATGAACCTACAAAATCCCTCAAATTGTATCTGACTAAACCCAGGTATTGTAGACATTCCCTCATTTCCATCTTGTAGCATCTTAAGTTTCCTCTTTTTCCAAAAAATCCCATTCATTAGTGGCTCATTCTTCCTCGAACCCTCTGGGTCGAGCTAGCAATGATGGAATGTATATTCTGTTTACTAAATCGCATGAAATTTGAGCCAACTCCATACATATCATATATGGAATGTAGCAAATAGTAATGAAGAAACTACGTGTGGGGAGAGCTCGAAAGAGAATTTTATACTCAAATTCGAATTTTCAACAGATACAAATTTAGAAAACATTCCTAGAAACATAATTCTATTCTGTCGATGAGCCTTGTGGAGGTGGAGTCGTGTTATAGAATATCAAAAGTCATCCAATTTAGGATATTACGACCCGAATTATGACCCTTTATTAGTACCAGAAAAAGAACTGATTCAGGATTGGATCGGTTTTCTAGGAATGAGAGAAAGACAGAATAATCAGGAACAGTATAGAATAGAGTTTTTTAGCACTTCACTTTTTCTCCACTTTTTCGCCGATTCCATTGTTCAAAAAAGGATTCGCAGAGAAGAAAGACATTTTTACCCATTTGTTATTTGTTAGTAGAATTCATGGATTCTGGTTGAAGTAGGTAAGGGGGGTTGTACCTAGGAAGCACACGCAGCTATCTAACTATTCACTACTATCCCAGTTATACTTCGGGCAACACAGGCCAGACCGTGCTCGTGCTATATCATAATTTCTATTCCATGAATAAGAAGAATTTCCCGAATTACCTATTCCCTATAGGCATATATAGCTAAGCTAAGATACCTGATTAGGGATATTTGTGTCACAATTTCTGTTCTGGGGTTTACATAGATACAGAATTCTTGTTATAATGGAAAGTGAATTGAAAGAGATTGATTCTTGATAAAGAATGGATATTGATTAATTGTGTATCAACTTAATTAGATTAAACGCAATTTGAGATCCAAAAACCTTTCATGAATTCAACTCAATAGTTAATGGTTCCAAGCTTACCCTACCTTTTTTCTGTAATGTAAAATCCACATTTTCTCTTTCCCTAAAAAAGGGGGGTTAGTTCTTGATGTTTTGAGATTTGAGATACAATCAATCGAAGGGAGCCAACTGGAGCCCAAGAAAGGCGGAAGGATTCCTTTTGTCATTTTAGTAAAATGCTAAGGAAAGCGGGATTCAAGATGCAAATCCCATAAACATCAAAAAGGAGATTAAGGAATAGCCCCCAAAGAGGGAAAAATATTCCTAGGTATTTTTTCTCATTTTGGCGACATGGCCGAGGGGTAAGGCGGGGGACTGCAAATCCTTTTTCCCCAGTTCAAATCTGGGTGTCGCCTGATCAACAACAACAAAACAGAAATCCCCTATTATTCTTTCTGCTGATAAAACTCGACGCATTTTTGCCCCAGCGGAAGCGGAATAAGATAAAAAGACTAAGGCGGCTGGTACTTGCTTTCTTCTTAAAATATGGAAACTCTATTCTATCTCAACTCTTGCGTCTAGGCTCCAAGGAAGGATTCTAGTATAGGAAGGTCTAGCTATCAAGACTTCCGGATTCGCTTCCACTACGTCTACTGACTGAGTTTTGGGTTAGATTGGATAGTCGGGTGGGGAATCTTATTATTAGTTATGGTAAAGGGCGTAAGATACCTTGGATACAGACTTACGAGAGTTTCTGAATGCTCAAACATCCAATCTTGGATTGGATAGAGAATTGCCTTTGATAGACTCAGAAAAAAACTTCTTTCTTTTCGGTAACCCCCAATGTAATAGAATAGACCCGACTGTCTCTGTGAGACAGTCGGGAGACTTGAAGTATTAGATCAAAGGGGTAGGTAGAGATATGTAATAGGTAGTGCTCCATCTTGATTGTGCATGTTTCCGTGGGCAATAAAATAAATAGTAGATCTTACTATTCCTACATATTCCGTTACTAACATTCACTTGAGAATACTTGAGAATACTAAGGGAGTAACTTCGTCTCTTACTTGTGTTTAACGCTTACTGATTCTACCAGAAATCTTATAGCCGCTTCGGTGGAGTTTTTGAATTGATTTCTTAATAGCGTTTGGCGCAGAGTCCCTTTTTGACTCTGCGCTATGGATTCCACTATTATTATAGTAGTGATCAATAATGGAAGAATTCCTTGATAGTCATAGAGATGGGGGACATCATTCACATGGATATAGTAAGTCTTGCTTGGGCTGCTTTAATGGTAGTCTTTACGTTTTCTCTTTCACTTGTAGTCTGGGGAAGAAGTGGACTCTAGAGGTACGACTCATTGAATTGAGTAATGAACCTTTTTCAATTATTTCATATATGGTTCTGCAAAACGTTTCTAAAGAAAAACACCTCCATTTCCAAATTCTACTGGAATCGAGTAATGGAATCTATGAATAATAAAATAACCTTTCAATCAAAAAAAACAAATTCCCATATTCTTATTCTAGATCTTTAGAAAGTACAACTTTCTAGACTAATCGATAGTGTGGTAGAAAGGTTCATAGAGCTCTTTCTACCATACTCTACTATCGGATCTTCTCTACAGCTGATTCTAGCCCGCTTATTTCATTTAATACGTGGAATTTGAATCCCTTTCATTTCTTCAATCATGGATAAGAACTAAAAAGTCAAGCTTCATTCAAATTAATCATTTTGACTGACTGTTTTTACATATATGATAAGTAAAAAGGCAGTAGGAACTAAAATGAACAGTGCAGTAGCAATAAATGCGAGAATATTTACTTCCATAATCTCATCGTTTTTTTTTTTTTTACTTCAGAATAACTCGGGATCTAATCCCATAGAGATGAGAAATCGTCTCCTGTAAATTCAATGAGATGAATTGCATCCCCATGATATTTGATATTCAAATTGAATTGGATCCATATCATGAATACCAATATATGATCTCTCAAATGGATTTATCGTCGAGAATTTCATAGTATAATATAACATAAATCCTTTATCCGTAACAAATCCAATTTTTGATTCCTGATTCAATCAAGAATCCCGTTGATTTTTTTCCACTTTTTTCTATGATCTTCCTTATACAATCATCTGATAAGGTATCCTCTGACCCGTCTTCCATTAGTCACAAACAGTAGAACTTAAATGAAAACAAAGAAGGAGTTAAGTTCGAAACTAAGGGTTTTAGGATCTTCTTTTCTGGACAGACAAAGAGAGAAAGTGTGAAAT